TCGAAGATGGTAAGATTGAGATCAAATAAATGGGAAAAATCGAAAAGAAATAAAGAAATAAAAATAGGGGTATGCGATAGATAATGATCTATCTTGATTCTATATTTTTTTATACTTTTGACTTAAGACTTAAGGGCGACAAAAGAAAGAACGGGTCTTATTATTCTGACATATTATTAACATAACATTCCTTTGATACTTCTGAGACGTCAAAGGTTGTCTCTACGTATTTTGCTTGTACTTAATGTTTTCCGATTATACTAGAAATCTTAGAGTATAATCATTAGAACTTGGTCTAATTGGATTTATTGGATTGTTTCATCAATGGTGTTGGATCAGAACTCCCTTTTGACTCTTCGCTGGTAATTCTACTATTATTAGTGAACAATAATTGAATAATTCCTTCATAGAGATCGAGGACATAATTTACATGGATATAGTAAGTCTCGCTTGGGCTGCTTTAATGGTAGTCTTTACATTTTCCCTTTCACTCGTAGTATGGGGAAGAAGTGGACTCTAGAAGTACTACTAATTGAGTTTAGGAATCAAACCGTATCAATTTTTTTTATAGATCGTTCTGCAAAGACTATTTTTTAATTTACTATTTCAATTTCAAAATTGAATTTGAAAATATTTTCATTTCGAAGTTATATGTATTGGATTCTAGTGGAGTAATGTATTCTATAAATAATATATGAACTCTTTCAAATAATATATGAACTCTTTCAATCAAACAAAGATTTCAATTATTCCTATGTTCCTATTTCGAAAGTAAAAGTGCTCCAAATGGTATGAAATCTTTTTCAATCGAATTCTTCATAAATCTTCTTATAGTGACAATGAGTAAGAACGAAACCTTTTATTACTATATACTTTACTTTTTCTTTGTTATTTTTTTCCTTCTTTTTCTTTCCTCTTCAAAGAAAAAATAAAATAGTTCTGTTATTACATTACGTCGATACACTTTTTTACGGAAAACAACATAGACGTAGCGGTTGTCCAAGGAGATACTACACATAAGAAAATATTGTCTTTGGGCAAGTCACATATTGCGCACTTACCATTTGTGTTTTATTATTTTAAGGATTTTATTTAAAATATTATTTATGCTGGTCTCTTTTTTGATTTCATATCATGGTTGAAAGGTTAAAATCGGTGAGGTTTATTAATCCTTTTCGAAATCCGAAGAGGTTCCCATGGAACCTCTGGATCCTTTGTCAACTGGTCAATTAATTACTTTTTTGTTGGAATGCTAACAAGAAGATTACTTGATTCTCTTTTATTATACCCATATCTACTTTTCTTTCATTGATTTGATTCTTTCTTTCTTTCAATGTATATCGAAATTCACATTAAATTAAAAAAGATAAGAAATCTAGGAATTAGAATCATAAGAGTAAGAGTGGTCTTTCGATTATTTCAAATTGATTGGAATCAACACAAATCAAATAGAAATGGATGAAGCAAAGAAATAGAATTGGGACATAGAACTATGTACATTATATATGGAATTGATATCTATATATGAAGATAATAATGTCATTGATATATATTATATTAAATTAACCTGTATCGTCATACAGCAAACTTTATAAAGTAAATAACAATACTAGTATTGTATGGTAGAAAAATATTTTTCTACCATACTATCTAGTATCTCATCGAATACTGCTCTCATAGAATACTGCTGATTCTAGTTCGATCATTTCATTTAAAACGTGAAATTTGAATCCTTTTATTTTATTTCTTCTCTTTAATCAGTGATAAGAACTAAAGAGTCACAAGTTTAATTCAAATTAATCACTTTGACTTACTGTTTTTACGTATATTATAAGTAAAAAAGCAGTAGGAATTAGAATGAACAGTGCAGTAGCAATAAATGCGAGAATATTTACTTCCATAATTTCATCCTTTCATTTTTCTTTAATTCGCAATAACTCGGGATTTAATCCCATAGAGATGATAAATCTTTTGTCTGTAAATTCAATGGGATGAATTACATCGAGATATAATCGAATCGGATCAATATCATGAATAACAATATCTGACAAATTGATTCATCGTCAAGAATTGAATAGTATAACATAGGAAGATCTTTTATCCATACCGAATTCCAAAGTCAATTTTGATACAATCAAAAATCCATTTACTTCTTTACTTTATTTTTTATTTCTATTTTTCATTCTTTTATATTTTTATAATATAAAAATTAGCGCCCTCCTTGTACAATCATTTGATGAAGTATCATCTAACCACTTTTCCACTTACCATTGGTTACAAACAATAGAAGAAATTCAAAAAAAATAACAAAGAAAAGAGATTCCTGTTAGCAATGAAATTCTACTGTTTGTACTCCCTTTCACAGAACAGAAATATGGAAGGATGAATTGATGTATTTTTTTATTGGATTTGGATCCATCGGGACTGACGGGGCTCGAACCCGCAGCTTCCGCCTTGACAGGGCGGTGCTCTGACCAATTGAACTACAATCCCAAGAAAA